TGCGGCTCAAGACGATTTACTTAAGGAATAGAAATATACAAGACTCTATATACGATAGAAAGCAATAGGAACAAAAAAAATCAAAAATTACGATATTAGACAATTGTAAAAAAAAGGAAAGAGATCTAAAAGATCTTTTTCCTAAAATTATGCTTTCGTTCACTTAATATCCTACCTTTCCTCGACGAATATTCACTTTCTATTATATCGGTCAGCCAATCTTCTTATTCTTCTTATTCAAATCATAATTTGAATAAGATATATGTTTACGACGTGTGATTAAATAAAAAAACAGTAGAAACAATTCTACTTTACAGTTGATTTTATTCAACAATTGACCAAAAGATAATATTAATTATTAATAAATAATAAATTGCATGAACTTAGATCAATCAAATAATGATATTTCTATGGAGCAATTCGCCCTAATCAATTAAACATTTAGGTTGTATTTGGTTAGAATAATGATAAAGAAAAGGGAGAAAAGAATTTACAAAAAACGGGATTCCTAAAAAAATGGATTGATTCTTGAATCCGATTGAATCTAATGGTTTACGTTATGGAAGAAAGACATGTATATGTGATATTAGATATTGACTAGTTATATATCAACTAAAGATATATTTCATTTGCCCTACTACTGGGTGTGGGTTCCAATAGAAGTCCTTTCGTATCGTTGTGGCTGTCAATTGGCTGAATAAAGAGAGGAAATCAAGAAAAGATGGAAGAATTGAAATAACAGTTCGGACCCAAGAAATGGAAGAACGAAAGTTCTATGGATTCACAAAGACTCTGTGGATAGAAACGAAAAAAGAGATATCGAAGTCATTCTGATGATTCAATAATATTATTACTTAAATTCGAAGTTTTTAGTTACTTCGACTGGATGGATCCTATCGATGGAATAATTAAGTCATAATTCATTGGTTGATTGTATCATTAACCATTTCTTTTTGTTGGTATGAGGAACTTATCATGAATCCACTGATTTCTGCTGCTTCCGTTATTGCTGCTGGATTGGCCGTAGGGCTTGCTTCTATTGGACCTGGAGTTGGTCAAGGGACTGCTGCGGGTCAAGCCGTAGAGGGTATCGCGAGACAGCCCGAGGCAGAGGGAAAAATACGAGGTACTCTATTGCTTAGTCTAGCTTTTATGGAAGCTTTAACGATTTATGGATTGGTTGTAGCATTAGCACTTTTATTTGCGAATCCTTTTGTTTAATTGTTTCATCTTAGAAATAGAAAAAATACGTATTTTTCCTATTTTATTGCCTTGGGCTTGTCGTTTGCTTTTTCAAATTAGATCAAGATTTCACTCCTACAACTCCTTATTCGTTGAGAAAATAACCTACGGGAAGGGCTGATTTGCAGATGAGGAATTAGCATACCGACTCGCTTTCATCCTTCCCGTTCGTAGTTCAAGGGAAACTCTTTTTTTTATGAGGTGTTGCAACAATCAAGGGGTAGTTCATACTTTATAACATAACTCGAATATTTTTTTGACTCGATTTCAAAAAAAAAGAATAAATAAAAAAGAGGGGCAAAGTGGTAGAAAAAGAACTCTGGTCGATTTTTTAGTCTATCTATAAGAGGAGATTATATGAAAAATGTAACCGATTCTTTCGTTTCTTTGGGCCACTGGCCATCTGCCGGGAGTTTCGGATTTAATACCGATATTTTAGCAACAAATCCAATAAATCTAAGTGTAGTGATTGGTGTATTGATCTTTTTTGGAAAGGGAGTGTGTGTGAGTTGTTTATTTCAAGAATAGGCTGGATCCGATCAGCTGTACCCTTTTCCGTCATAACTAGGAAAAATAGGTGCATGATCTCGCGAATTACTTCTTAAGAAATTATATGTAAGAACCACAGCATTTCGTGATTAATTGGCAAATCCACTTTGATTCTCTAGCAACCAATAATGTGGGGCTCTTAAGATGGTTAAAGCAAACCGTTTGAAGTCTAGACGCAGCATGGTACTCTTTCTACCACTATGTTAATATAGAGATGGTTTTCAAATGAATATTTTATCGATATAGAACACTCATCTCGATAAAATGATTTGAACCGCTTATTCTAAAAATTTTTCTAAAAAGGGGCATTTTCATTCTTTTGTCCAATGCTGAATCGACGACCTATGCCTTATGTATAAGTAACAAGAAATTTTTGGATTTGAACTGAAGAAAAAAAAGAAACAACTTTGCTGACAATTACATATTTTTTATTTTGTCAGAAGAGTCCTCCAAGTATTTTGGTTTTGCATTAGATTCGTTTTTTTTTATTTTTTTGGACTATGAATAAAGAAGAGAGGATAGGCTCATTACATTCATAAAAAAAGCTATGAGAATTTACCCTAAGTAATTGTAATTGGGCGTGAGAGCCAAATGAATCGAAAGGTTCATGTTTGGTTCGGGAAGGGATTATGGAAGTTTTAAAATGAACGGAAAGATAATCTACTTTCATTAAGTGATTTATTAGATAATCGAAAACAGAGGATCTTGA